ACCAATATTATAGAGTGTATAACTTCTATCATATTGATCCTCATCTAAATACAATGATTCATAATAATTTTCCAATGCTTCTGCATAATCGCCTTCTGCCTGTGCTGCCATACCAGCTTTATAGTATGCAAACGCTTGTTTTTCTTGCTTACTAGCAGGCAAAAGTTTTAAAATTAAATCGGAAATAACTGTGAATACACGATCAATAAAATTCCTTACTCCCATTTGCTCGAATTCCTCCTTACGTCATCTTAATAAACTTTAACTTCTACAAATTTAAAGTTCATTAGAAGCTACAAATGGTAATAATGATAAACCTCGTGCTCTTTTAATCGCTTTTGCAATTTGACGTTGTTGTTGTACTGTTACTCCTGTCGCTCGGCGTGGAAGTATTTTTCCTTGTTCTGTAATAAATAATTTTAATAAATCAATATCTTTATAATCAATTTTTTGATTACTTCCAATAGGTGCTAATTTTTGTTTTTGTGCTAACATAATTTTATTTTATTTCTTTATGAATAGTCGGTTTATTACAATGTGGACAATATTTTTTAAGCTCCATTCTTTGTGGATTATTTCGACGATTCTTTTGAGTTAAATACCGTGAAACACCGGCAGAACGTTTATTTGCATTTGTTCTACATTCGGTACATTCTAAAGTAATTAATATTCTAGTACCTTTATTTTTTGCCATAAAAATTCCTATAATAATAAATTTTAATACTATTTTTACTTTACCATATTGCCTGAATATTAGTATATTATCAAGAGTTTAATATTCTATTTTAAAAATATTAATTCTAAAAACTTCCAATTTTTTACTAAATATACTATATTTTACTAAATAAAAATATAATATATAAATATTTACTTAAATTAAAGTTATGGCAAATAACAAATCAGCAAAAAAACGCATATTAATAGCTAAACGAAATAATCTTCAAAATCGTTTTTATAAAAGTTCAGTAAGAACACTAACTAAAAAATTTTTAAAAGATTTAGAGAGTTATAAAGGTTCACAAAATACAGCGGATAAAGAAAAATTACAAATTGTGCTAAATTCAATTTATAGTTTAATCGATAAAGGTTATAAAAAAAATGTTTATCATAAAAATACAGCAGCACGAAAAAAAGCAAAACTATCAGCCTTATTGAAAGCTGCATAATTTTAAGAAATTGAAAAATACAATCTCACACAATCTGTGTAAATAAAGAATTCTACACAGATTGTGTAAGATTGTATTTTTTTATAAGTTAATCAAGTTAATAAAATTAACCTTTCCACATTAAATTAACTCTTACTTAAAGTATAAGAAACTTAGTTAAAAAATATTAACTATAGCTAGTAAGAAAAACTAAGTACCACCATTACAAAGTCTATACTTAAATTTTATTTATTTCCGAAAATAAATTTTTGTTTTCCTAATGAAAATGAAATTTATTATAAAAAGTTGAAAGACCTAACAAGTTAAAACATTAATACTATAAACAATGATCCTACCTTTATTTTGAAAAATATAAAGCTATACTACAAATTTATTTTTCATAATTATTATCAATAACAAACCATATTGGTTATTGTGTCTAAACTACATTACTAATAAAACGATTAAACTAATATATGATGAATTATACAACTGCTCTACCTGATTTTATAGAAATGCAACGAGTAAGTTTTTGTTGGTTTATTGCTCAAGGCTTAAATGAAGAACTAACCAGTTTTTCAAGAATTTATGATTTTAGTCAAAATACTGAATATATATTATTTGGACAAGAATATAGTTTAGTAAAACCTGTTTATAATATAGTACGAGCTAAAAAATATACGGCTAATTACTCAGCCCAACTTGTCATTCCTTTAGAGGTTAGAAATAAAAAAACAAATATTATAAAATACCATAGTAAATTTCCTATAATTAATTTACCATTAATGACAAGTTCTGCTACCTTTGTAATTAATGGGTGTGAACGTGTTATTGTTAGTCAAATTATCCGAAGTCCAGGTGTATATTTTGAAAAAAATAAACATCAGAAAAAAAATAAGAAAGTTAAAAGAGTAATTTCTAGTGAAATAGGCAAATTAAAAAATTTTACACCACCAAGTGAAATTTTACCTACCGAGAGTAGGTTATATTTCTTAAAATCAAGAGTCAAAAAGAAATTAATTAGCGATAAAAAAAAGAAAATAAGGTTCATTAAAAAAGAGGAAGATTGGAACTGGCAAGGAGAAGCAATTAATCTTTATTCATTTAAGCAAATAAAAGATTATGAAATGAATTTTAGTTTGTCATTTATTGAATGTTTTAAAGTATATAAAAGTTTATTACAAACGAATGACTTAAATACAAAATTAAAGCGAATTAATATTTATTTAAAATGGTTAAAGTTTTTATTGCATACTAACCACCCAAAAAATAGAGATAGAACTTCTTTAATTGTTAAATGTTTCAATTTATTAACCCAAACAATTGTTACACATAAAATTTTAAAAAGAAAAACTAATAAGACATCACTAAAAGAATTTAACCAAATTAAACTTTTATATAATGAATTATTCCAAAAATCAGAGTATTTACTTGGTTTAAATCGACATACTGAAATACTTAATTTTTTACTTAGAGATTTAGAGAATTTTACTTACCTTAATAATTTTAATTTCTTAAAATTAAATATTACACCAAAAATTAACTCAGTTATTCAAAATAATAGCGTACAATCAAATCTTTATTTTACTAATAGTTTTAAAGAACTTATTAAATTTAAATATAACTTTACAAAAAACGAAAAAGATAAGAAAAGAAAACAATCCCAAGCAAAAATATTTAAAAATAAAACAAAATATTTAAAGACAAAATCTAAAATTATTCAATATAAAAATGATCATTTAATAAAAGATATTTATAAAAGAAAATATGGGGAAAAAGAGCTGTATACAGCAACATTAATTCCTGAGTATGGATCATGGGTGAGGTTTGGTTTTCAAAAAAATACAAAAATTAATGTATCAAAATACCCTATAAAGAACCAAGAAGATGAGATTATTATTCAACTTGATAAAGTTACACAAAAACCAATTATACATTTATTAAAAGAAATGGGTGTAACGGATTTAGAAATTTGTCAAAATTTACAAAATTCTGAATTTTTCTATTTTAATAAGCCCATTTTAACATCTTCATTATCTCAAGAAAATAAATTATTACGTTTTAATTTAGACAAAAATTATTATAAAAATATTTCTGAATTTTCTCGGATTTTCGACCCTTCGTATTACCGTTTAGGAAAAATTGGTCGTTCAAAATTAAATAATAGATTAGACATCAAACTTTCAAAACGTATAACAACAATTACTTATGAAGATATATTTGCAATCATTGATAAATTAATAACATTATCTACTTCTAAACAAGTTAGTGATGATATTGATCATTTAAAAAATCGTCGAGTTCGGTCAGTTGGAGAATTATTACAAAATTTATTCCGTATTGGTTTTCAAAGATTATTACGTAAATTACGTAGTCAAACAAATAAGACATACTCGAGTCAACTATCAAGTTTTAATATAGTTGGAGCAACTATTCGAGAGTTTTTTGGAGCAAGCCAATTATCTCAATATATGGATCAGACAAATCCATTATCTTCATTAACACATAGACGAAGAATTAGTGGACTAGGACCTGGAGGGTTTGATCGAGATCGTATTAGTTTCGCGGTACGTGATATCCATCCGAGCCATTATGGACGAATTTGCCCAATTGAAACTCCGGAAGGACAAAATGTTGGGTTAATTGCATCGTTAACAACATGTGCAAGAGTTAACGAATCTGGATTTTTGGAAACACCTTTCTGGAGAGTTATTAATGGAAAAGTAATTAAAACTGGAAATCCTATTTACTTGACAGCTGATATTGAAGATTTTTATAAAATTGCTCCAGCTGATATTTCAACAAATGAAGAAAATTATTTAACAAAAAATTTGATTCCTATACGCTACAAGCAAGATTTTTTAACGGTTACACCATCTGAAGTAGACTTTATTGCTGTTTCTCCAATTCAAGTTGTTTCAGTAGCAGCTTCATTAATCCCTTTCTTTGAACATGATGATGCCAACCGAGCATTAATGGGGTCAAATATGCAACGACAATCCGTTCCATTACTACTACCACAAAAACCTATTGTTGGTACAGGCTTAGAGAATCAAATTGCTTTAGATTCAGGTATGGTAATAAATGCTCAACGGGCAGGAATTGTAGAATCTGTAACAGCAAATAAAATTGTTATCCTTGAAGATTCAGGGCGACACTATAAATATGATTTACAAAAATATCAACGATCAAACCAAGAAACTTGTATTAATCATAGACCAATTGTTTGGGAAGGTGAAAAAATTAGGTCTGGCCAAATGTTAACTGATGGTCCAGGAATTATAAATAGTGAACTTTCTTTAGGTCAAAATGTTTTAGTAGCATATATGCCATGGCAAGGATATAATTTTGAAGATGCAATTTTAATAAATGAGCGTTTAGTTTATGAAGATATATTTACATCTATTCATATTGAAAGATATGAAATTGAAATTGATCGAACAGCAGAAATGTCCGAACAAACAACAAATAATATTCCTAATTTAAGTATCTCCGATGTCCAAAATTTAAATGAAGATGGAATAGTTACAGTTGGAACATTTGTAAAACCCGGTGATATATTAGTAGGGAAAATTATCCCTAAAGATGATTCTGAACAATTACCAGAATCTAAATTACTTCGAGCTATTTTTGGAGCAAAGGCTAAAGGAGTCCGTGATACATCTTTTAGAATGCCTGAAGGTGAATATGGGAGAGTAATTGAAACTTTAACTTTTAATCGTCGAACAAAATTAGCTTATAAATTTGAGAAAATTCAAATTTTTATTGCACAAATAAGAAAAATTCAAGTAGGTGATAAAATTGCAGGACGTCATGGTAATAAAGGGATAATCTCTCGTATTTTACCTAGACAAGATATGCCTTTTCTTCCAGATGGAACTCCAATTGATATTATTTTGAACCCTTTAGGTGTTCCGTCAAGAATGAATGTTGGTCAGTTATATGAATGTTTATTAGGGTTAGCCGGGCATAAATTAAATCGTCGCTTTAAAATTTTACCATTTGACGAAATGTATGGGTCAGAGGTTTCTCGTATTTTAATTAACAAAAAATTAAGACAAGCTTCAGTGGAAAATAATGAAGCATGGTTATTTAATCCCTATTCTCCAGGGAAAATGGTACTACTTGATGGAAGAACAGGTAAAGAGTTTGATAACCCAATTACAGTTGGTAATGCCTATATGTTAAAACTAATTCATTTAGTTGATGATAAAATGCATTCAAGAGCAACAGGTCCTTATTCATTAGTAACTCAACAGCCGTTAGGAGGAAAAGCTCAACACGGAGGTCAAAGATTTGGTGAAATGGAAGTATGGGCACTTGAGGGTTTTGGGGCATCTTTTACACTAAAAGAATTATTAACAATTAAATCCGATGATATGCAAGGACGGAATGAAACTTTAAATTCTATAATTAAAGGTCAACCAATACCAACTTCTGGCGTGCCTGAATCATTTAAAGTTTTAGTACAAGAATTAAGATCAATTGGATTAGATCTAAGCACATATAGAATTGATGAATTTAGTTCGGATCAATCATATGAAATTGAATTAAATTTAATTGAAAAATATAATCCGTTATTAAAAACATTTTCTCATACATCAAATATAAATAATATTTCATTTTAAAAACTCATTATGATAAGGTCTGAAAAAGAATTTGATTATATAAAAATAAAATTAGCTTCTCCTATGAGAATACTGCAATGGTCTCATAGAAAATTACCGAATGGGCAATTTGTTGGGGAAGTTCAAAAATCTGAAACAATTAATTACCGAACATTTAAACCTGAAATGGATGGCTTATTTTGTGAAAGGATTTTTGGTCCTAGTAAAAGCCTAGAGTGTGCCTGCGGAAAATATAAACGAGTTAGATATGAAGGGTTAATATGTGAGCGTTGTGGTGTGGAGTTAACAGAATCTCGAGTTCGGCGTCATAGAATGGGACATATAAATTTAATTTATCCTGTTACTCATGTTTGGTATACAAATAGTCGACCTAATTATATTGCTTTATTACTTGAAGTAGAACAATGTGAGAAACGCTTAGATACTGGGTGGACAGAATTTGCAGACTCAAAAGACACGAAAGAAAAAGATCATAAAGATATCCCCGAATATCCATCATCAAGTCTTGAGTGTCGAAATTATTTAACAAGCCCAAAAGCACTTTTAAATTGTAAAGAGTTTCTTAAAGACAAATCTAAAGCAAAAAAATCTAATATTGTAAATTTTTATGATGAACGAATAAAACGAATAAAATTAGCATCTCTTGCTTATTTTATTGCGGAAGATGAAATTGCATTTTATGGATTACATTGGGATTTACAACAATATCGACGTTGTAGAGAATTAGGGTTTACAGGTTATCCTTTAAAACCATACTCAAAATCACGTAATAGACGTAGAAATACACCAAAATATTTATTAAGATCAACGCCAAATTATTTAATTGGTGCAGTTTTAATAAAACGTGAGTTAGAAAAATTAAATCTTGATCAAGAAATAATTAAAACACGAAATTTTATTATGCTTTGTAGTAAAGTACTTCATCAAGAACAACCATTTTACAATTTTTCGCATTGGTCAAAAAAATGGGAATACCAACGAATTTATAAATTACGTGATCAGTCAATTAAACGCATTCGTATTTTAGAAAATTTATTAACTACAGGTGCAAATCCAGCCTGGATGATTATAACAATATTACCAGTTATTCCACCTGCATTAAGACCTATGATCCAACTGGAAGGTGGGCGTTTTGCAACATCTGATTTAAATGAATTATATAGAAGAATCATTACACGTAATAACCGTCTTTTAAGATTATTAGAAATTGATGCACCTCAATTAATTATTAGAAATGAAAAACGGATGTTACAAGAAGCTGTTGATACCTTAATTGATAATGGAAAAAGGGGGAAAATTGCATTAAGTGCAAGTAATCGCCCATTAAAATCTTTATCAGATATTATAAAAGGAAAACATGGGCGTTTTCGTCAAAATTTACTTGGGAAACGAGTAGACTATTCTGGTAGATCAGTGATTGTAGTAGGCCCGAGCTTAAAATTAAATCAATGTGGTTTACCGTATGAAATGGCTATTGAATTATTTCAACCTTTTATAATTCGTGAATTAATTAATCAAGGTTTAGCAAGTAATATGAAAGTTGCTAAAAATTTACTTCAACAAAATGAACCAATTATTGATCCCGTTCTTGAAAAGGTATTAGCAAACCACCCTATTTTTTTAAATCGAGCACCTACATTACATAGACTGGGAATACAAGCTTTTGAACCAATTATTGTTCAAGGTAGAGCAATTAAACTACATCCATTAGTCTGCTCAGCTTTTAATGCAGATTTCGATGGGGATCAAATGGCTGTCCATGTTCCCCTATCAGTAGAAGCCCAAGCTGAATGTTATATGTTAATGCTGGCTCCTTATAATTTTTTATCACCTGCAAATGGTGAACCAATCATTATGCCAAGTCAAGATATGGTATTAGGTTGTTATTATTTGACGGTAAATAATATTAAAGGATTATTAGGTTCCAACCACTATTTTGCTGATTTAAATGACGTTATATTAGCGTACAACCAAGACCAAATTGAAATCCATACATCAATTTGGGTTCGCTATAAACATAAAATTTCTAAACCTTCAAATTTTATAAAAAAAATAAAATTGAAAGATGAAAGTTATATTGAATATTATGAAAATCTCCAAATCCGTAAAGATAAAAATGATAGAACAATTGTTCAATATTTACAAACGACGACTGGACGTGTTCTTTTAAATTATACAATTCAAACAACTTTAAATATTGAATTATAAAATTTAATTGTTAAAAAAATAATGACTCAAAAGGATTATGAAAGATTATAGTTATCAAAATACACTTATCAATAAAAAACAATTAAAAGAATTATTAGCATGGAGTTTTTCAAAATATGATTCTATGCAAGCTTCTTTATTAGCCGATGAATTAAAGTATCTTGGGTTTAAATATGCAACACAAGCAGGTATATCTATTAGTATTGAAGATCTAAAAGTTCCTGCGACAAAAAATGAGATGTTAGAAAAAGCGAATAAAGATATTTTAAATGCAGAAAAAATTTGTTTAAAAGGAAAAATTACAGATGTAGAACGTTTTCAAAAAATTATTGATACATGGAGTATTGCAAGTGAGTCATTAAAAGATAATGTGGTATCTTATTTTAAAACCTATGACCCACTAAATTCAGTCTATATCATGGCCTTTTCAGGTGCCAGGGGAAATTTATCTCAAGTTCGTCAACTTGTAGGTATGAGGGGGCTTATGGCTGATCCTAGTGGGGAAATCATGCGTGTACCTATTAAAAAGAATTTTCGGGAAGGATTAACAATTACAGATTACTTAATGTCAGGATATGGTGCTCGTAAAGGTATTGTTGATACAGCTTTAAAAACAGCAAATTCAGGATATTTAACGCGTAGGCTAATTGATATTGCACAAGATATTATTATTCGAGAAAAAAATTGTTTAACATCTTCTTCATTTCTTATTGATACTAAAAATAAAATAGACCAAGAACAAATTATTGGAAGAGTATTATCAAAACCAGTTTATGAATTAAAAACTAATAATTTAATTGCTGACACAAATACACAAATAACATTAAGACTATTAGAGCTATTTAAACAAAAACAAATTTCAAAATTTCATATTCGTTCACCATTAACATGTAGTTTATACCATTCTATTTGCCAAATGTGTTATGGGTGGGATTTATCTAACCAAAATTTGGTTGATCTTGGCGAGGCCGTAGGTATTCTTGCTGGACAATCTATTGGAGAACCTGGTACCCAACTGACTATGCGTACTTTCCATACAGGGGGGATTTTTACTTCAGAAGCTAGACAACAAATCATTAGCCCAACAAATGGTATTGTTAAATTTTCTAAGATTTTAAAAACAATTATCTTACGTACAAATCGTGGTGATGATGTATTAGTTACTAAAAATTCAGGATCTTTAATAGTAATTCCAGAACAACCAAATGAGAAAATTACCCAAGTGGAATTATTACGAAATACAATGTTATTTGTAAAAAGTAATCAATATATTAAAAAATCAGCAATAATCGGAGAGCTGATCAGTACAGAAAAACAAACGTTAACAGAAAGGAAACCAATATTAAGCGATACAGCTGGGGAAATTTTTATTCCTAGATTAAGAACGAGAACTAACTTAATAACACAAAATCGCTTATTATGGATTTTATCTGGCCAAGTTTACCAAGCCCCAAGTAATTCATTTTTAAATTTTTATACAGATCACAAAATTAATAAAAATAGTTATATTTTTAGAACAAAATTAATAAACCAATACTCTGGTTATATTAAGACAATTACTAAAAAGAAAAGTGTCTTAGAACAAAGAATTCAAATTACAAACGACACGTATTTTTTAGAAAATGCTTATGCCCAAAAAATTCTTAACCCAAAAAATAATAAAAATTATCTAATTAGTTCGCCTAATTCAAAATATTTAATTACATTAGAAGATTCAAATTCTAAGAATTGGAAACGTTGTAAAAAATATAAACCATTTATAAGTTCGTTTAATAATAAATTTAAAACCTTAACAGGTGGAATTATGTATTATGACCAACGAATTAAACAAAAATCTGAAACCCTGGATAAATTTATTCCATATAATATACCTTATGAAATAACCAAAGAAGATTATGAAAGAATTAGTAAAAGTCATTATGGTACTTATTTAAAAACTTTAGAACCTAAGATTGATAAAAATGGTTTTCTGTTCTATAAAAATTTTTTAAACTTCCAAGAGATGGAAAGTATCTTTTTAAGATTAAAATTAAAAAAGAAAATTGTTCAGAATTCTTTAATTTGGTTACCAGAAGAGACGTATAAATTAAATTGTGATAAAAATATTTTATTAGTTGAAAATGGTAATTTCATCTCGAAAAATTTCGAGATCATTCCAAATATTAGTTCAAAAACTGCAGGAATCATAAGTGTTATACAAAAAAATAATATAATTGAAGAAATTGCCATTAAAGGAGGGTTCGTTTACCAAGGTAAGCAATTTGAGCAAGTAGATAAAAATGTATATTACCCTGGTGAAGTTATTTTTAATAATATTCAAATAACTCAACCATCATTATGCGAAAATATTCCAAATAAAACAAATAATCAATTATTAATTAGACCTTTTAATATTTATGAAATTCCTAAAGGAAAAAATTTAAAAACAATTTTTGCTACTGATGCAAAATCGGAATCAATTTTCCAAGTAGATAATAAGATTAATTATTTATATAAAACAAATCAAAAAATTAAAACCTCAAATAGTATAAATTTAATTTCTCAAAGTATAAATATAAACTCACAAAATAATCTCACAATTGAATTAAGTAATTGTTTCAAAGCGAAACGACTAAACCTTAAGATTCTAGAAAAACTAGTATTAAATCAATATATCCCAGCACATTTAAAATATACAGATTTACAATCGTCTTTAAATATTGGGTCAAATCAATTTATTGATTCATACACAACCTTAGGTTATCTTGAGTCAGTAACGGCAAATTCTTTAGAAATAGTAAAATTTAAATCAAAACGATCTAATAAAAAACAAATTTTTTTAATCTCGAATAATGATTGTATCACTGTTCCGAAAGAAAAAGGAAAAAATAGAACAGTTAATGAATTGATTATTGATAATATTAAAGTAAACCAAACAGGAAAAATTTTAATCGATAATGGTGAGTTTTTAACTGTACAAAAAGGACGTCCTTATTTCTTCCCAAATTGTAAAACTGAAAATGGTCGGGAAAAAACAGATTTAGAATATAAATTTTTAACATTAGACCATAACAAGATTCATAATAAAGGAAATGTTTTTCTAAATTATTATGATATTACAAAACGATCATTAGTAGAAAGACTTGACCCATATAAAAAATCTCATGGTTTTAAAGTCAAATTTTCGAAAATGTTCATGAAGAAAAATGGAAAGTTTTATAGTTCACCAATACCATTATTTTTAAAAAATTTCTCAGTAGAAAAAGAAAATCAGTCAACTATATCACAAAATAATATAAAGAACTTCAAAATTGATAATACAGAATTAAAAATTAAACAATGTTTACCGTTATTGTTAAAAAGTTCAGATTTAATTGATAACAAAATTAAAAGAAACTCTTCTTTCAATACCAATTTAACAGGTTTAAAATTTTTAAAATACCCTTTTAATAAATCAATTGGAATTCATTCAATAACAGAAGATTATTTTGAAGAAGAAGTGAATAGTGTTTATTGTAAGAATGGTGAATTTATCGAAAAAGGCGAAGTAATTGGTTTATTAAATTTTGAAAAAGAAATTACAGGTGATATTGTTCAAGGTTTACCACGAATAGAAGAATTATTAGAAGCTCGAAAAAAGAAACCGACAAATAAACATTTAGCAACAAATCAAAAAAAGAGTTTATTAATTCAAAAAACTAGTATCGACTCAGGTTTTGAATTTCAAAAATTAGGTACAACCATAAAAGAAAATGATAAAATTAATCCACATAATTTATTAAAAATTTATTTTAATTATTATGGGATAAAAAAACAGTTTTTCTCGAGTGAAGAAACGTTTACAACTTCGTATCGTTTAACAAATAATTATGAAGCGAGTTATCGAACGTTTAAAAAAATTCAACTATTGATTTTAAACGCTGTCCAGTCTGTTTATGAATCACAAGGTGTTTCAATTGCAAATAAACACTTGGAAGTTATTATTAAACAAATGACTACAAAAGTTTTAATTACACATGAAGGCCATACACCATTATTACCACGTGAAGTTGTTGATTTATATCACATCCAATATATTAATGAGATTATTGAAGCTCATCATAAACGTCCAGCTTATTACGTACCATTACTATTAGGAATTACAAAAGCAGCGTTAAATAATCCAAGTTTTATTTCAGCAGCAAGTTTCCAAGAAACAACACGTGTTTTAACAAAAGCCGCTATTGAAGGTCGAGTAGATTGGCTACGTGGATTAAAAGAAAATATTATTATAGGACATTTAATTCCATCTGGTACAGGTTACCAAAGCTATACAAATTGTTTTAATACAACATTACAAACTAAAACAAAAATTAGTGCAGAAAAAATTAAAATAAAAATCTAGACTTATTTCTTTTCAATCTGTTATTGTTATCCTATACTAAAGTAAGTTACTAATTATTTAATTAAGGAGTTATCAAATTTTATGGCTGATGTTAACTTAGCCCAATTATTAGAAGCTGGTGTTCATTTTGGACATAAAGCTTACCGTTGGAACCCAAAAATGTTTCCTTATATCTATACGGAACGAAATAATATTCACATTTTAGATTTAGTACAAACAGCTCAGTTATTAAAACGAGCAAACTCATATGTAGCAAAAGCAGCATCAGAGGATAAAACATTTTTATTTGTTGGAACAAAGCGCCAAGCAAGTGCAGTAATTGCTCAACAAGCAAATCGTTGTAACTCATATTACGTAAACCATAGATGGTTAGGTGGTATGTTAACAAATTGGGTTACTTTAAAAAGTCGAACTGAACGATTAAAAACATTAGAACAACAAGAAGTTGATGGAGTTTTTAATTTATTACCAAAGAAAGAAGCATCTTTACGGTTAAAAGAATTAGAAAAATTACGTAAACATTTGAATGGTATCAAAAATATGAGTCGATTACCTGATGTTGCGATTATCATCGATCAAAAACGTGAAATGACAGCTATCCAAGAATGTCGTAAATTAGGTATTCCAATTATTTCGATTTTAGATACTAATTGTGACCCTGATCTAGTAGATATTCCAATTCCAGGAAATGATGATGCAGTCCGTTCAATTAAATTAATTTTAAATTCATTGACAGATACAATAAATCAAAATAGATCTGTTTAAAGATAAATAAAGATAGAATAAAAAATTGTTTGAGAAGCATGTAATGTTTAAAAAAGATATAGTTTAAATATATCTTTTTTAAAAGGAAAAGTTTTATGTTAATGATACTTTTCCACCAGCTGCTTCAATTTGTGTTTTTGCATCTTCTGCTGCATCTTTACCTAATGCTTCTTGAACCATTTTAGGAGCAGACTCTACAAGTTCTTTTGCTTCTTTTAAACCTAAACCAGTTAAAGTTCGAACAACTTTTAATACGGCAATTTTCTTATCAGCTGGAACTTCATCTAACATTACGTTAAATTCTGTTTTTTCTTCTACTTCTTCAGCTGGAGCTGCAGCTGCAGCCATAACAACACCGCCACCAACACTTGCTGATGCGTCAACACCAAAAGTCTCTTCAATTGCTGTTACTAATTCTGATGCTTCTAATAAAGTTAATGTTTTTAACTCTTCAACAATTTGATTAATTTTATCTGACATAAAAATTTTTTAGTTAATATATATATTTTATAATTGAGTAATCAATTAGACTTAAGGCTTAAATAGTTTAATCAAACGTGTTTAAGTCTAATTGAATAGAAGGGCCCATACTCGAACAAATAAATAAACTTTTAAAATATTTACCCTTAACGCCTGATGGGCGATTTTGCTCTATGGATTGATATAATGATGTTAGATTTTCAACCAATTGATCTTTTGAAAAATTTGCTTTTCCAAAACTAACATGTACAACACCACTTTTATCTGCTTTATATTCAAATTTTCCTTTTTTGAAATCAGATAACGTTTCTGTTAAAGTTGTACTAACAGTTCCTGACTTAGGAGAAGGCATTAAACCTTTCGGACCTAAAACTCGTCCAAGTTTTGCCAGTTTTGGCATCATGTCGGGTGTAGCAATTAATAAGTCAAAGTTAATAGTACCTTGACTGATGTCATCTATTAATTCTTGGCTACCAACAATATCAGCCCCACCTTCTGTAGCTTCATTGAAATTTGCTTCACTTGTTAAAACAGCAATACGCATAGACTTACCTACACCATGTGGTAGAGTTACAGTTGTACGTAATTGTTGATCTGCATATTTTGGGTCAATATTTAAGTTAGCATGTAATTCAACAGATTCAATAAATTTAGCCGTTGCAGTTTCTTGAAGTAAATTAATTGCTTCTTCTAAACTTGAGTGAACGACATTTTTAGTTTTTTTAAGGTTTTCGCTTTGACGACGGGATAATTTTCGCATATAATTTCTTTCTTAAAAACTTATAAACTTAAACGTTAATCTATAACTGTAATACCCATATTTCGGGCAGTACCTTCAACAATTCTCATAGCACTACTTAATTTAGTAGTATTTAAATCTGGTAATTTAATATTAGCAATCTCTTCTAATTGTGCTTTTGTCACTGATCCAACATTTACTCGATTTGGAGTTGATGAACCTTTTTTAACTTTCGCTGCATTAGCTAATAAGACAGATGCAGGTGGTGTTTTAAGAAGAAAAGTATAACTTCGATCTTCATAAACTGAAATTTCAACTGGAATAATAAGTCCAGCTTTTTCAGCTGTTCGAGCATTATATTCTTTACAAAAGGCTGCAATGTTTACACCATGTTGACCTAAAGCTGGACCTACAGGAGGAGCTGGTGTAGCTTTCCCAGCAGGTAATGCTAACTTAATCAATGCAGTTATTTTTTTTGCCATATAATTTTATTTTTATTTCTTGATAAAATAGAGATATATCATTTTAACTTTAATTAATTAAAGATTTAACCATTTAAATCTTTCTAAAATTAATTAGTTACGGAAATTTTGAATTACTAAAATTCTATTTTCAAAAATACACCTCTTATTTTTAAGAGAAACGCGTCCTGAAGGACTTGAACCCTCGACATCTAATTTTGGAAACTAGCGTTCTACCAACTGAACTAAGGACGCATATTGTTATTATTGTAATACATACATGTTTAAAAAACAAGGCTTCTATTTTCAGGTTACTATAACCACTAAATTTTAATGAATATGAAAAATTTTGATAATAAGGTACAGTTTTCACTTCCAAAAACTCCTTTACCACATAATTTTGTAGCAGAAAAAATTGTATTAAGTTGTTTATTAATTAATTATGAAGCAATTGAAATTACAATGAAAACTGTTCAAGCTGAAACTTTCTATTTTATAAACCATCAAGAAATTTATAAAGCTATTATAGAAATGTACCGTAAAAAAGTTCCAATAAATGTATTTTCAGTAAATGATTTTTTAAAAGAAACTGGATGTTTAAATAAAATTGGGGGTACAAAAGTTTTATTAGAACTTCTAAATCAAATACCTAACCTAGTTTATTTAGAAGAATACATTCAATTAATTCAAGATAAATTTTTACGGCGTACACTAATCAATTTAGGTTATGAAGCAATTAATTCGGCATATATTACAAACATTCCATTAGAAAAAATTTTAAACGATTTCGAAAAAAAATCATTTGCATTAACAAATGAACTAACAAAGGAAAAACAATTCACTACTGCTGAACTATTTTCAACAGTTTTTTTAGAATTAAAACAAAAAGCCTTAAACCCCAACTTACCAGGAATAGCATCTGGATTTTATGACTTAGATTCACTAACCCAAGGTTTTCAAAAATCAGACCTAATTATTCTTGCGGGGCGACCCTCAATGGGAAAAACAGCTTTTGTTTTAAATTTAACAGAAAATATACTCAAGCAATATAAATTACCAGTTGTATTTTTTAGCCTTGAAATGTCAAAAGAACAATTAATTTATCGTTTACTATCAAATGAAACTGGTATAAGTCAAACCCGATTAAAACTTGGAAACTTGTATAAAGAAGATTGGTATCAATTAAAAAAAAGTATCCAAGAATATTCTCAATTACCATTTTTCATTGACGATCAGCCAAATCTAACAACATTAAATATTCGATCTAGAATAAAAAAGATTTTGTTTGAACAAAATAAAATTGGGTTAATTATTATTGATTATTTACAATTACTTCTAAGTTCAAAATCAAAATCTGAAAACCGTGTGCAGGAAATTTCACAAATTACACGAACACTTAAAAACATTGCCAAAGAATTTCAAATTCCAATTATTGCGTTATCTCAATTAAGTAGAAATGTTGAGAGTCGTGTCAATAAAAGACCAGTTTTATCCGATTTACGTGAAAGCGGATCCATTGAACAAGATGCTGATTTAGTGTTAATGCTATACCGAGAAAATTACTATAATTCAACAATAAAAAAAAATGAAAATATTACCCCTGCGGAATTAATAATTGCAAAGCATAGAAATGGTCCATTAGGAATAGTCGATCTTTTATTCCAAGATGATCCTACGAAATTTTTTAATACTTTGCCTAATTCTTAATATAATGGGGAGACCCAGATTCGAACTGGGGACACGAGGATCTTCAATCCACTGCTCTACCAACTGAGCTATCCCCCCTTATTATATATTATACAACATTCTCCTTAAAATAACAATATTAATATTGTTATTTTAAGGAGAATGTTGTATAATATATATTAGATATAGTAACTAATATAATTTACTTAATTGATCTACATATGTCAGGATTGTAAAATAGCAGCATAAGATTAAAAAAGTAAGTTAGTATTATAACTATATCTACTCTTTTTTATATTTAATTATTAACTCTTGTATCACTCTGCCAAAAAACTAATTTAAAATTTGGACATAGAAAAATAAAAAGAAATTCGTAGATGCTACTCACGACTTTTTAACTTTGAAAATAAGAATGGAAACAAAAACTTTATTAATGATTGTTCTGATTTTTATAATTAAGAAATAAAAAATTGTAATAAGCGCATAATTTGGTAAATACTTCTCTGATTTATAGTATAAATTGGTATATTCTGTTTATTGGCTAGATTTTTTAGCCGAAAATTTTGTCTCAAATGTTTTTTCAAACCTATAATAAGATTTGCTTGTTTAATTTGAGTTGTAATAATTATTCTATTACCAAATTTTACTAAAATTTCTCGAATTAAATTTTTCGATAAAGAATACGGGTAAATAATTAAAGTTGTATTTTTTAAATGAAGTAAACCCCGACTTTTTGGTTGATTGTTTATAAACCAATGTCTATGAATTGATATCATTTCTTTATTTATAAATTGTGAATTTTTTATTAAAAAATCATTTTTGAGAGTTTGGTAATTAATCTTAAGTTTTTGATTTTCGGTTAATCTACGGATTTGTGAAATATTAAAATTCCCACGCAAGATTAAATCAACAGAGTTTTCAACATTCTCATGAATCGTCCAAGAATAAGTATTATTTACTTCAATAGCAAGTTGAAAAGCAGGATATGATTTTCGTTCTAAAACACTTTTTTGAGTTCCACGTCT